AAGTTTTTCTATTCGGAATCGTCTTAGGTCTAATTCCTATTACTTTAACAGGATTATTTGTAACTGCATATTTACAATACAGGCGCGGTGATCAGTTGGACCTTTGATTGAGTAACATCTCTTTTTTTGATTGACCTCCTCCTTGTAGGAGGTCAATTTTAAGTTGCAATTATACTTTGTTTTGTTAAGTTCTTTCATTGTAATTCGACATAACATAAAAGGAATCACGCTCTGTAGGATTTGAACCTACGACATCGGGTTTTGGAGACCCGCGTTCTACCGAGCTGAACTAAGAGCGCTTTATTAGATCCTATAACAATAGATATATAAAAGTAGATACAATTGTAAAGAAAAGGATTTTTTTATCCCCGAAGTTTATTGTGTGTACATAGAGTATGTAAAAATGAAAGATTATGTCCAAAATTGACTGATCTTACTCAAGGAATCTCTTATAAGTATCTATAGGAGAAAGAATAGGTAGGGATGACAGGATTTGAACCTGTGACATTTTGTACCCAAAACAAACGCGCTACCAAGCTGCGCTACATCCCTTTGAAAAATTGTTATACAGTGTGTCATTGTATAAAATCCATATCTTTTTTTCCACATCCTTCTTTTTTGCTCTACCTATTCTATAGATATAGATAGGTAGAGAATGTTCTTGTCATTTTTTTTAGGGGGCGGCAAAATTGAATCTGCTGAGTCATTGTACATATGCATTTTAGTTAGTAATTCCTAATTTTAATTTCATTTCAAGCAAAAACAAATAATCTTGAACTAAAATTAAAATATCGGATTATCTATGATCTATTTATTAGAATAGCGAACTAGGACTATATATGTATTACAATATACAATTCTTACAATATACAATACAAAGAAAATAAATAAGAAAAAAATAGAAAATAAAATAAGAAGGAGGATTTTCAATGCGAGATATAAAAACATATCTCTCAACGGCACCTGTATTAACCACTTTATGGTTTGGGTCTTTAGCAGGTCTATTGATAGAAATTAATCGTTTATTTCCAGATGCCTTGTCATTCCCCTTTTTTTCATCCTGATAAAATTCTTGTATTGATAAAAAATGAAGAAGATTTGAGATACAATTCTACGTAACATGGCTCTAAATTCTTTTTCTTTTATATCCTAATATATCCTAATTATCCTAATTATCCTAATCTATCCTAATCTATCCTAAAAAAAAGAAAGAGTTTATTGAATCTCAGTCAAAATACAGTGAAATTTTTTGGGAAAAAAAGGGAAATGTGGATCCAGTCTAGGGACGGTTCCACGAAATTCTAACATAGAAAGAATAAAATACTGAGATTAGTATAGAAATGATTCATAGTTAGAAAAAATTGTATTAATTAATTATTACGATATTCTTCTATTAATGAATATGACTCTTTTTCTTTATATTTAGAGTATTCTAGTAATTCTATTTTAGATTATAGTACTTCGAAGTCATTCGAATTCTAATAATTCAAAAAAGAAAATAGTTAGAAATTCCATAGCGAACGAAGTCGATCCAAAATGAAAAGGAGATTCATGGCCAAGGGTAAAGATATTAGAATTCTAGTGATTTTGGAATGTACCTGTTGTGTTCGAAAGGGTGTCAATAAAGAATTGCTGGGCATTTCTAGATATATTACTCAAAAGAATCGACACAATACACCCAATCGACTAGAATTTAGAAAATTTTGTCGCTATTGTCAAAAGTATACGATTCATGGGGAAATAAAGAAATAGATAGAAAAGAATTCGTGTTTGATTTTTCCAAGTAGTGGGAAGAGTAAGAACTTTACATCTTAACATATATAATACAAACCAAATCCTATTTTGGTCGAATCTTAAATGAATAAGAAAAAAAGAGGATTCTATTTTATAGATTATTTTATATCGAAGGAATAAACAAACAAGGAATAAGCAAACCATGGATAAATCCAAACAACCTTTTCGTAAATCCAAGCGATCTTTTCGTAGACGTTTACCCCCAATCGGATCGGGGGATCGAATCGATTATAGAAACATGAGTTTAATTAGTCGATTTCTTAGTGAACAAGGAAAAATCTTATCTAGACGGACGAATAGGTTGACTTTGAAACAACAACGATTAATTACTATTGCTATAAAACAAGCTCGTATTTTATCTTTGTTACCTTTTCGTAATAATGAGAAACAATTGGAGAGAGTGGAGTCGATTCCTAGAACTACTGGTCCTAGAACCAAAAATAAATAGATATACTCTTCAAAACTCCAATCGGAACTCAAGCTCATATTAATGTTTTGCTCGAAAAAAACTAGGATCCAGATTTGATTCTTGTATTCTAAAAAAGGAAAAATGGGGAAGAAATCTTTTTTTCTTGAAAGATGTTCGTTTCTTCCTATTACTCAAATATTAATTTCTTTTTATTCTATCTTCCCGGAGTCCATTCTCCGGGAAATCCTGTTTCAATCATTCTTGTTTCCTGTATAATAGATTCTATTAAGATTCTTTTATTCCTTTATTTTATTTGTATTCTTTTCTTTTTAATTGATAATTTTCTTTGAAATAATATCAAAACAATTCTTATTTGATAGGGCTATTTGCGCAAGTATTTTACGATTCAGAAGCAATTGTCTTTTGTACAGATTGTGGATGAATAGGCTATAACTATAGAATAGCCTATCCTCACGAGTTACCGCATTTATCCGAGTGATCCACAAACGACGAAAATCTCTCTTTTTCCTGCTCCTATCTCGATGAGAGGAAATCAAAGCTCTCATTCTTTGTTGAGTAGTCGTTCGAGTCAGTCTTGAATGAGCCCCTATAAAGGTTGATGCAAATAAACGAATCTTTTTTCGACGTCTCCGAGCTGTATATCCTCGTTTAACTCTGGTCATTGAATCAAATGAAACTTTATTGAATAACTAATTGATTTCTCTTCTTTCAGTCATCCTTTTCTTCCGGTCGATTAATAACAAAACGGATTATTCCGATATATAAAATATAAATTCCAATGGCTTTTGCGACTATGACCTTCCCGACCACGATTTTTTCTTTCTTCAAGGTATCTCGCCTGGAAATAAGAAATTCGACTGCTACTAAAGAAAAAAGAATAGTGGGTTTTCTCGTTTCTATGGCAACTTCTGAAACGGTGAGGTCCTCTCTATACACCGGAGCCTCTTCTTTCATTTCATCAAAATTTCTTGTGAACTTGTATAGTTCACACTCTTTGGCTCTACCCATCCATTTTAAATTAGAATTCTTTTTTCAATTCTAATTATAAAGTAATAGTCCTTTTCACAAAAAAGCTATCCATACAGTGACGGTATTTAATTCTGAAAGTTGGCTAGGTAGCTGACCTTGTTAGTCCGTTTTTTTTCAAGAAAAGGAATAGGAGCATAACCTTTTTCCTCCGCTTAATGGATAACTATTTGTTACCAATGGAGAATTCCTTCTCATCTCAAACGGAGTGATTGGATTTGCACCAATAGAAACCATAAATTTATAACATAATTAGGTAGATAATATATCTTGATACTAGTCAATCAAAAGGCCGTGTTCCACCCTAGATACCGGAAAAAATTTTTGCATTTCTTCAAACTCATGATCTGAACTTAACGAGTCGCACATACACCCTAGTACATGTTCCTCGACGCTGAGGACATCCTCGAAGAGCGGGAGATTTCGTGACATTTCTTATTGGCTGTCTTGCGTTTCTAATAAGTTGTTTAATGGTTGGCATGGTGTGTCTATAGAATCTCATTCTAGATAGAATAGAGCGGGTTGGCTTAGATCGATCTTAACCTGATGATTGATGATTATGAATGATTTCTATTCACACGTAAATTTTTAATTTTGAAAAGTAATTCGTATATTTATATGGAATTCCCAGTATTTTCATTTTCGATCGCGACAAGATCAACGATGCCATGAGCTTGAGCTTCTGTTGCTGACATAAAAACATCCCTTTCCATATCTTCGGATATAACCCATAAAGGGTTGCCCGTTCTTTGTACATAAACTTTTGTGAGAGTTTCGCGAAGCTTCAATAGTTCTTCTGCTTCCAGGATAAAATCCCTTGCTTGTGCCTCGTAAAAAGAACTAGCAGGTTGGTGAATCATAACCCTGATGATATTGATATAACATCATGAATGGTTCTTCTATCTATATATCGCACGATTGAATGGATTAAAGTAAGGGGGAATCAAAATAACAATAAAAAAATAGAATTAAACAACCGTACAGGCATCTTTTTTACATTGCATACGGCTCTGCAATGGATTTTCTTTTTTTGATAGAATTTCTTTTATCGAAAAGAATAAATAGAACCTATATGATCCAAATCATTAAATGATCCATTTACCACCCTTCCTTTCGTAGTAGTTAAAAAGATACTATGATGGTTCTGTTGCTTTATATATTTATCTCGTCTGTGGTTTAGCAATCCCAAAGTTTCGTTTTGATAAGATTTAATAAGGAAAAAATGATTTTTTCCATTTTTTTGATTCTTAAATCTCATAACATAAAAATAAGAAAGAGACTTCTGTTGTGGAAGAATAATGGTTTGTGACGCTAAAATTGACTCTTGTTTGACACAGAAAATCAAATTGGGAATAACCCTTCTTTCATACTACTATTTCGATACAAAATCTCATGTTATAAAAAAAACAATAATGGTTTGTTAATATCGAACTTGAAGTGCCATGCTATTATTACTTATTCTTTATTTAATTCATATTCGATACAGCGAAGGCATAGTATTCTTTTTTTTTCTCAAATAAAAAAAACTCATTGGCGCCAAGCGTGAGGGAATGCTAGACGTTTGGTAATTTCTCCTCCGACCAGAATGAAAGATCCCATTGAAGCGGCTAATCCCATACATATTGTATGTACATCCGGTAACACAAATTGCATAGTATCATAAATGGCTATTCCTGGTATTACCCATCCACCTGGAGAATTTATAAACAAATAAAGATCCCTAGTATCATCTTCTATGCTGAGATATACC